GTTAATGTAGCTTAATAACAAAGCAAAGCACTGAAAATGCTTAGATGGGTGTTAACACCCCATAAACATAAAGGTTTGGTCCTGGCCTTCTTATTGATTCTTAACAAGATTACACATGCAAGCATCCACGCCCCTGTGAGAATGCCCTATAAATTTTACTATGTAAACCTAAAGGAGCAGGTATAAAGCACACGCAATAGTAGCTCAAAACACCTCGCTTAGCCACACCCCCACGGGACACAGCAGTGATTAAAATTAAGCAATAAACGAAAGTTTGACTAAGCTATGTTAATACAGGGTTGGTCAATCTCGTGCCAGCCACCGCGGTCATACGATTAACCCAAGTCAATAAGTTTCGGCGTAAAGAGTGTTTTAGATTAATCAAGTATAATAAAGTTAAGTCTCATCTAAACCGTAAAAAGTCCTAGATGAAGATAAAATAAGGAACGAAAGTCACTTTATAAACTAATCTGAATACACGATAGCTAAGACACAAACTGGGATTAGATACCCCACTATGCTTAGCCCTAAACACAAAAAATTCATAACAAAATTATTCGCCAGAGAACTACGAGCCACAGCTCAAAACTCAAAGGACTTGGCGGTGCTTTATATCCCTCTAGAGGAGCCTGTTCTATAATCGATAAACCCCGATATACCTTACCTCTTCTTGCTATTTCAGCCTGTATACCGCCATCTTCAGCAAACCTTAACAAAGGACAAAAGTAAGCACAAGTATGAACATAAAAACGTTAGGTCAAGGTGTAGCCAATGAATAGGGAAGAAATGGGCTACATTTACTTTATAAGTAAATACGCAAACTCTCGTGAAATCCGAGAGCAGAAGGCGGATTTAGTAGTAAGTTAAGAATAGAGAGCTTAACTGAATCGGGCCATGAAGCACGCACACACCGCCCGTCACCCTCCTCAAGTATTTAATAACAAAACAGCATACCCAAATGCACGTAAACATAATTCAAGAGGAGACAAGTCGTAACATGGTAAGCGTACTGGAAAGTGTGCTTGGAATAATCAAAATGTAGCTTAAAAAAAGCATCTGGCTTACACCCAGAAGACTTTACCAATTGTAAACATTTTGAACTAACCCTAGCCCACCTATTAAATTAAATTCAACTATATAAAAAATTAAAATAAATCATTTAGATTAATAAAAGTATAGGAGATAGAAATTATAATATGGCGCTATAGAGATAGTACCGCAAGGGAAAGATGAAAGATTATTAAAAGTATAAAAAAGCAAAGATAACACCTTGTACCTTTTGCATAATGAGATAACAAGAAATGATTTAGCATAAAGAATTGAAGCTAAACACCCCGAAACCAAACGAGCTACTCATGAGCAGCCATTAGAGCAAACCCGTCTATGTGGCAAAATAGTGGGAAGACTTCTGAGTAGAGGTGAAAAGCCAATCGAGTTTGGTGATAGCTGGTCACCCAGGATAAGAATTTAAGTTCAACTTTAAACTTACCTAAAGAAATTAAAATCTTAATGTAAGTTTTAAGTATACTCTATAGAGGTACAGCTCTATAGATAAGGAAAAAACCTGAAATAGTGAGTAAAATTTATAATAACCACAGTTGGCCTAAAAGCAGCCATCAGTTAAGAAAGCGTTCAAGCTCAACACTAATATATTAAATTAATCTAAGCATTCTTTACTCAACTCCTATTTTTTCACTGGGTTAATCTATTACTCAATAGAAGAGATAATGTTATTATAAGTAACAAGAATTATATTCTCCTAGCACAAGTCTATATCAGATCGAATACATCACTGATAGTTAACAATAAGGTAACAATAATAAAACAAAACACTTACCTACCCTAATTGTTAACCCAACACAGGAGTGCTATAAGGAAAGATAAAAAGAAGTAAAAGGAACTCGGCAAATACAAACCCCGCCTGTTTACCAAAAACATCACCTCTAGCATAAAAAGTATTAGAGGCACCGCCTGCCCAGTGACATACGTTCAACGGCCGCGGTATTCTGACCGTGCAAAGGTAGCATAATCATTTGTTCCTTAACTAGGGACTTGTATGAATGGCATGACGAGGGTTTAACTGTCTCTTACTTCCTATCAGTGAAATTGACCTTCCAGTGAAGAGGCTGGAATAAACCAATAAGACGAGAAGACCCTATGGAGCTTAAATTAACCAATCTAACCATATTTAAAGCTACTCTACACGAAATCTAACATTATATGAACCTAGATTGGCAATTTTGGTTGGGGTGACCTCGGAGCATAAAAAAACCTCCGAAAGATAAATTTAGACTAACTAGTCGAAATGATATTATCCATCTAAATGATCCAAACACTATTTGATCAACGGAACAAGTTACCCTAGGGATAACAGCGCAATCTTGCTTAAGAGTTCATATCGACAGCAAGGTTTACGACCTCGATGTTGGATCAGGACATCCTAATGGTGCAGCAGCTATTAAGGGTTCGTTTGTTCAACGATTAATAGTCCTACGTGATCTGAGTTCAGACCGGAGCAATCCAGGTCGGTTTCTATCTATTTACAAGTCTCTCCCAGTACGAAAGGACAAGAGAGGCAAGGCCTATTAACCATATAAAGCCTTAACCCACACAGATGAAATATCTCAATCTGATAAAGTATCATAAAATCACCCTAGATAAGGGTTCGTTAAGGTGGCAGAGCCCGGTAATTGCATAAAACTTAAAACTTTATATTCAGAGATTCAAATTCTCTCCTTAACAAAATGTTCTTAATTAATCTATTAATATTAATTATCCCAATCTTATTAGCCATAGCTTTCCTAACACTAGTAGAACGAAAAATTCTAGGATACATGCAACTCCGTAAAGGTCCTAACATCATCGGACCTTACGGCACCCTCCAACCATTTGCTGATGCAATAAAACTATTTATTAAAGAACCACTACGACCATCATATTCATCCATAAGCCTATTCACCATTGCACCCACACTAGCATTAACTCTAGCATTCACCATATGAATCCCCCTCCCCATACCCCATCCACTAATCAATATAAACATAGGACTAATTTTTATACTTGCAACCTCCAGCTTAGCCGTATATTCCATCCTATGGTCAGGCTGAGCATCAAACTCCAAATACTCGTTAATTGGAGCCCTACGAGCCGTAGCCCAAACGATCTCGTATGAAGTAACACTCGCTATTATTCTCCTATCAGTATTAATATATAATGGCTCTTTTACGCTACGTACATTAATACAAACCCAAGAGCACATATGGCTAATTTTACCAACATGACCATTAGCCATAATATGATTTATTTCTACCCTTGCCGAAACAAACCGAGCACCTTTTGACCTAACAGAAGGCGAATCAGAGCTTGTATCCGGATTCAACGTAGAATACGCAGCAGGACCCTTCGCCCTATTCTTTATAGCTGAGTATACCAATATCATTATAATAAATGCCCTAACCTCTATTATCTTCCTAGGGGCATTAGACGACACTTCCAACCCCGAAATATCTACATTAAGCTTTATAATTAAAACCTTATTCCTTACCTGCACTTTCTTATGAATCCGAGCTTCATACCCACGATTCCGATATGACCATCTTATACATCTACTATGAAAAAATTTCCTACCGTTAACTCTAGCTATGTGCATGTGACATGTAACTATACCCATCGCACTATCCAACATCCCACCATTAACTTAAGAAACATGTCTGATAAAAGAGTTACTTTGATAGAGTAAATAATAGAGGTTTAAACCCTCTTGTTTCTAGAGTTATAGGGATTGAACCTAAACCTAAGAATTCAAAATTCTTCGTGCTACCCCAAATACACCAAACTCTAACCTAGTAAGGTCAGCTAATTAAGCTATCGGGCCCATACCCCGAAAATGTTGGTTTATATCCTTCCCGTACTAATCAATCCATTCACCGCCTCAGCTATTCTCATCACATTATTTTCTGGGACTATAATTGTATTATTTAGCATACACTGATTATCAACTTGGATCGGCCTAGAAATAAGTATGCTAGCCATCATCCCAATTATTATTAACAAAGCAAGCCCGCGGTCCACGGAAGCCGCAACCAAATATTTCCTAGTCCAAGCTACAGCCTCCATGATCTTAATAATAGCCATCATCTTAAACATATTACTCACCGGGCAATGAACAATAATTAATTTTTCCAACTTTTATCCAGCTACCTTGGCTACAATTGCCTTAGCAATAAAACTAGGACTAAGCCCATTTCACTTTTGAGTCCCAGAAGTCATTCAAGGCACATCTCTTTTATCAGGCATAACAATCCTAACATGACAAAAAATTGCCCCTATATTCATTATATACCAAATTCACCCATTCATCAACTCCAACCTCCTATTATCTATAGCACTTCTATCAATCGCACTAGGGGGTTGAGGAGGGCTAAATCAAACTCAACTACGAAAAATTATAGCCTACTCATCAATTGCCCACATAGGATGAATGATAGCTATTATACCATTCAACCCCACCGCTATATTACTTAACCTAATTATTTATATTATACTCACCATTACTATATTTATTATTCTCTACCATAATAATAACACCACAACACTTAACCTGTCAATAACATGAAGCACCACCCCCTTAATAATCTCCGCAGCACTAATCACATTAATATCCCTAGGAGGTCTGCCCCCACTTACAGGTTTTACACCCAAATGGGTTATTATTCAAGAACTAATTAAAAACAAAGTAACAATCCTGGCCACAATTATAGCCATATTAGCCCTACTAAATTTATACTTCTACACCCGCCTTATTTACTCAACTTCCCTGACATTATTCCCATCAACAAACAATATAAAAATAAAATGAAAATTTGAAAGTACAAAACTAACCACACTAATATCCCCTATACTACTCCTATCTACATTAACTTTGCCAGTTATACCTATTATATCTATCCTAAACTAGGAATTTAGGTTAAATAGACCAATAGCCTTCAAAGCTTTAAGCAAGTAGTATATACTTAATTCCTGTAATAAGGATTGCAGGATATCCTACATCATCTGAATGCAAGTCAAACGCTTTCATTAAGCTAAATCCTTACCCCACATTCTAGGTTGACGAGACTTAAACTCGCGAAACTTTAGTTAACAGCTAAAAACCCTAATCAACTGGCTTCAACCTACTTCTCCCGCCGCGAAAAAAAAAAAAGAGGCGGGAGAAGTCCCGGCAGCTCTGAAGCTGCTCCTTTGAATTTGCAATTCAATGTGATTAATCACCTCAAGACTTGATAGGAAGAGGTCCACCCTCTGTCTTTAGATTTACAGTCTAATGCTTACTCAGCCATCCTACCCATCTACTTATGTTCATTAACCGTTGACTTTATTCAACTAATCACAAGGATATTGGTACTCTTTACTTATTATTTGGTGCCTGAGCTGGGATAGTAGGCACTGCCTTAAGCCTGCTAATCCGAGCAGAGCTCGGCCAACCAGGGGCATTAATGGGTGATGACCAAATCTATAATGTCGTAGTCACAGCCCACGCTTTTATTATAATTTTCTTCATAGTCATGCCAATCATAATTGGAGGGTTCGGAAATTGACTTGTCCCATTAATAATTGGAGCGCCTGATATAGCTTTCCCTCGAATAAATAATATAAGCTTCTGACTTCTTCCGCCCTCATTTCTTCTTCTTCTGGCATCCTCTATAGTAGAAGCTGGAGCAGGAACAGGGTGAACTGTATACCCCCCATTAGCAGGGAATTTAGCACATGCAGGAGCCTCAGTTGACCTAACTATTTTCTCACTTCACCTAGCCGGAGTATCATCAATCCTAGGCGCTATCAATTTTATCACAACTATCATCAATATAAAACCACCAGCCATATCGCAATATCAAACACCTCTATTCGTATGATCAGTCCTTATTACAGCTGTTTTACTATTATTATCCCTACCCGTGTTAGCCGCAGGCATTACAATACTTCTAACGGACCGAAATCTTAACACTACTTTCTTCGACCCTGCTGGCGGAGGAGACCCTATCCTATACCAACACTTATTCTGATTCTTCGGACACCCAGAAGTATATATCTTAATCCTTCCAGGCTTCGGCATTATTTCTCATATCGTAACTTATTATTCAGGAAAAAAAGAGCCATTTGGCTACATGGGAATAGTATGAGCTATAATATCAATCGGATTTCTAGGCTTCATTGTATGAGCCCATCATATATTTACCGTGGGGTTAGATGTAGACACCCGAGCGTACTTCACATCCGCTACCATAATTATTGCTATCCCTACTGGAGTAAAAGTATTCAGCTGATTAGCCACCTTACATGGAGGTAATATTAACTGATCTCCAGCCATACTATGAGCACTAGGATTTATTTTCCTATTCACTGTGGGGGGACTTACAGGGATTGTTCTAGCCAATTCATCATTAGACATTGTCCTTCACGACACCTACTACGTAGTAGCCCACTTCCACTATGTACTATCTATAGGGGCCGTTTTTGCAATTATGGGTGGGTTCGTACACTGATTCCCATTATTCTCAGGCTACACAATCGACACGTCATTAGCCAAAATGCACTTTACTATTATATTTATAGGAGTCAACCTCACATTCTTCCCACAACACTTTCTAGGCCTATCAGGTATACCACGACGATATTCTGACTACCCAGACGCTTATACTACATGAAACGTGGTATCCTCATTAGGATCATTTATCTCACTAACAGCCGTAATCTTTATAATTTTTATGATCTGAGAAGCATTTGCTTCCAAGCGAGAAGTAGTAATAGTTGAATACTCATCAACAAATTTAGAATGATTACACGGATGTCCTCCCCCATATCACACATTCGAAGAACCAACTTACGTAAAAACTCTTAACCAAGAAAGGAAGGAATTGAACCCCCTAAAGCTAGTTTCAAGCCAGCCCTATAACCTTTATAATCTTTCTTCATAAGGTATTAGTAAAACAATTACATAACTTTGTCAAAGTTAAATTACAGACCCCCCCCTCAATTCTGTATATCTTAAATGGCTTATGCACTCGAACTAGGATTTCAAGACGCAACATCCCCAATTATAGAAGAACTACTCAACTTCCACGATCACGCCCTAATAATTGTATTTCTTATTAGCTCCTTAGTATTATATATTATCTCCTTAATACTGACAACGGAGCTAACCCATACAAGCACAATAGATGCACAAGAAGTAGAAACTATTTGAACCATTCTACCAGCTATTATCCTCATTATAATTGCCCTCCCATCTTTGCGAATCTTATACATAATAGATGAAATCAACAACCCAATCCTAACAGTCAAAACTATAGGCCACCAATGATACTGAAGTTATGAGTACACGGACTACGAAGATTTGAACTTCGACTCTTACATGGTCCCTATAGATGACCTCAAACCTGGAGAGATACGATTACTAGAGGTAGATAATCGTGTTGTCATACCAATAGAACTCCCTGTACGAATACTTATTTCATCAGAAGACGTATTACACTCATGAGCCGTCCCCTCATTAGGATTAAAAACTGACGCAATCCCAGGACGCCTAAATCAAGCTACATTAACATCCACACGACCGGGGATTTATTATGGTCAATGCTCAGAAATTTGTGGATCAAATCATAGCTTCATACCTATTGTATTAGAAATCGTTCCACTAAAAAATTTCGAAAATTGATCCTTGTCTATAATTTAACAGCATTATGAAGCTAAAATAGCATTAACCTTTTAAGTTAAAGACTGAGAATTCTAATTTCTCCATAATGAAATGCCACAATTAGACACATCAACGTGATTTATTACTATTATATCTACTATAATAGCACTATACTTGATTATTCAACTTAAAATCTCAACACACCTTCACCAACCAAACCCTGCACCCAAAGATTTTAAATCCTTAAAACATAAAACCCCTTGAGATACAAAATGAACGAAAATTTATTTGCCTCATTCATAACCCCAACAATCCTAGGCCTACCTGTAGTAATCCTGATTATTCTATTCCCAAACATCTTATTCCCCAAAATGGACCGACTTATTAACAACCGCCTAATTTCCTTTCAACTTTGATTAACACGCCTAATCCTAAAACAAATAATAACAATACATAGCAATAAAGGACGAACATGATCACTGATAATAGCATCACTAATACTATTTATTACGTCCACAAATCTTCTTGGCCTTATACCATATACATTCACACCTACAACTCAACTATCTATAAATCTAGGCATAGCTATCCCTTTATGAGCTGGTGCCGTTATCACCGGATTCCGTTATAAAATCAAATCATCTCTAGCCCACTTCTTACCCCAAGGCACACCTCTTCCACTTATCCCTATACTAATTATTATCGAAACTATTAGTCTATTTATTCAACCCATAGCACTAGCTGTGCGACTAACCGCCAACATTACAGCAGGACACCTACTAATACATCTTATCGGAGGAGCCGCACTAACCCTAATATCTCTTAGTGTCCCAACCGCCATGGTAACATTTATTATTCTAGTGTTACTCACAATTTTAGAATTCGCAGTGGCTCTCATTCAAGCCTATGTATTCACCCTCCTTGTAAGCCTTTATCTACATGACAATACCTAATGACCCACCAAACACACGCTTACCATATAGTTAACCCAAGCCCATGACCACTAACAGGAGCTCTATCAGCCCTTCTACTCACATCAGGCTTAGTCATATGATTCCACTATAATTCAAACACTATTTTAAACCTAGGATTTATTACAAATCTATTAACTATATACCAATGATGACGAGACATTGTACGCGAAGGCACATTCCAAGGCCACCACACACCAATCGTACAAAAAGGCCTACGATACGGAATAATTTTATTTATTGTCTCAGAAGTGTTTTTCTTTGCTGGCTTCTTTTGGGCATTCTATCACTCCAGCCTAGCACCAACACCCGAATTAGGAGGATGTTGACCACCAACAGGAATCTTACCGCTCAACCCACTTGAAGTTCCACTACTAAATACTACAGTCCTACTGGCATCAGGAGTATCAATTACTTGAGCTCACCACAGCTTAATAGAAGGGGATCGAAACCATATAATTCAAGGCCTATCTATTACAATTATTTTAGGCCTATATTTTACCATTCTTCAAGCCTCTGAATACCTGGAAACACCTTTCACAATCTCAGACAGTGTATACGGATCAACATTCTTCATAGCCACAGGATTCCATGGACTTCACGTAATCATTGGTTCTACCTTTCTCGGCGTATGTCTCCTTCGACAATTAAACTTTCACTTTACATCCAACCACCATTTCGGATTTGAAGCAGCCGCCTGATACTGACATTTCGTAGATGTAGTCTGACTTTTCCTTTACGTATCTATTTATTGATGAGGCTCATACTTTCTTAGTATCAACTAGTACAACTGACTTCCAATCAGTTAGACTCAGCCTTAATCTGAGAGAAAGTAATTAATATAATAATAACTATTTTTATCAACTCAACACTAGCCCTCCTATTAATCTCTATTGCCTTCTGACTACCACAAATAAATACCTATAATGAAAAATCTAGCCCCTATGAATGCGGATTTGACCCACTTGGATCAGCACGTCTACCATTCTCAATAAAATTTTTTCTAGTGGCTATTACCTTCTTACTATTCGACCTAGAGATCGCTCTCCTACTTCCACTCCCATGAGCTTCCCAAATCAACAATCTATCCACCATATTAACTATAGCACTCATACTAATCTCCATCCTAGCCCTTGGTTTAGTATACGAATGAACTCAAAAGGGTTTAGAATGAACTGAATAACTGGTAATTAGTTTAAACCAAAACAAATGATTTCGACTCATTAAATTATAAGACTATTATAATTACCAATATGCCCTTAATTATATTTAACATAATCTCAGCATACGCATTATCCCTATTAGGAGTAATAATCTACCGGTCACACCTAATATCATCCCTATTATGCCTAGAGGGAATAATACTCTCTATATTTATTATCAACTCATTGATTTCCTTAAATTTGCATTTCACTTTATCATATATAATACCTATTATACTACTAGTATTCGCAGCGTGTGAGGCAGCAGTAGGATTAGCCCTGCTGGTAATAATCTCCAACTCCCATGGACTTGATTACGTAAAAAACTTAAATCTTTTACAATGCTAAAAATCATTATCCCAACCACCCTACTGATTCCAATCACATGATACTCTAAACCCTCATTAATATGAATAAATATTACACTCCACAGCCTACTTATTAGCCTTATTAGTCTGTTCCTTTTCTACCAATTAAATGAAAACAGCATAAACTTCTCAACCCTATTCTTTTCTGACCCCTTATCAAGCCCATTATTAATCCTAACAACATGACTCTTACCACTAATAATTCTAGCCAGCCAAAATCACCTAGCCAAAGAAAGCCATGCACGAAAAAAACTATTCGCAACAACCCTAATCTCCCTTCAAATCTTTCTAATCATAACATTTTCAGCCTCAGAACTTATCATATTCTACATTCTATTTGAAGCCACATTAATTCCCACACTAATTATTATTACACGTTGAGGTAACCAAACAGAACGGCTCAACGCCGGATTATATTTTCTATTCTATACACTAATTGGATCCCTTCCCCTTCTAGTAATCCTCATCCACATTCAAGTTTCATCAGGATCTCTCAACTTACCCATGATAATACTAACTAGTTCAAATATAAACAACAACTGATCAAGTAACCTAACATGATTAGCATGTATAATAGCTTTCATAGTGAAAATACCCCTATACGGAGTACATCTTTGACTACCAAAAGCCCACGTTGAAGCTCCAATTGCAGGATCTATAGTCCTCGCGGCAATCTTACTAAAACTAGGAGGCTATGGGATAATACGCATTACCATCATCTTAAACCCTATTACAGAAACTATAGCATACCCCTTCATTATATTATCCTTATGGGGAATAATCATAACCAGCTCTATTTGTCTGCGACAAACAGACTTAAAATCACTAATTGCTTACTCATCAGTAAGCCACATAGCACTCGTAATCGTAGCAATTATAATTCAAACACCATGAAGCTTTGCAGGAGCCACCATCCTAATAATTGCTCACGGCCTAACTTCCTCCCTTCTATTCTGCCTAGCCAATTCTAACTACGAACGAGTACACAGCCGAACCTTAACACTAGCCCGAGGCATACAAGTTATTCTACCCTTAATAGGAACTTGGTGAATCATGGCTAACCTTACAAATCTAGCACTCCCTCCGACCATTAATTTAATAGGAGAACTGGCAATCATCATGTCGTCATTCACATGATCAAACTTTACAATTATCTTCATAGGAATCAACATACTAATCACTGCCCTATACTCTATATATATATTAATCATGACACAACGAGGAAAAACACCCCACCACATCAACAACCTAACACCATCATTTACACGAGAAAATATATTAATAACAATACACCTAATCCCTATCCTATTATTAATAATCAATCCTAATCTTATTATAGGCAATCTCCCATGTAAACATAGTTTAAGAAAAACAATAGATTGTGAATCTATTAATAGAAGAACTAAGCCTTCTTGCTTACCAAGAAAGTACAACAAGAACTGCTAACTCATTGTAACCGTACTTAAAAATACGGCTTTCTTAACTTTTAAAGGATAGGAGTTATCCATTGGTCTTAGGAGCCAAAAAATTGGTGCAACTCCAAATAAAAGTAATAAATATATTTTCTTCCTTCACACTACTTACACTCACTATTTTAACTTACCCAATTTTACTCTCACTAACTAATCCAAGTGACAACCCTACATTCCCCCAATACGTAAAAATATCAATTATTCTAGCCTTTACATTCAGCCTTATCCCCACCCTCATATTCATTCACTCTGGCTACGAAACTGTTATTTCCAACTGACACTGAACATCAATTAACGGGTTTAAAATCTCAATAAGCCTGAAAACGGATTTTTTCTCAATTATATTTATCCCAGTAGCCCTATTTGTAACATGATCCATTATGGAGTTCTCCCTATGGTATATACACTCAGACCCCAATATTAACCGATTCTTTAAATATTTATTACTCTTCCTGATTACTATAATCATCCTGGTCACAGCAAACAACCTGCTACAATTATTCATCGGCTGGGAAGGAGTTGGAATTATATCTTTCTTATTAATCGGGTGGTGACAAGCACGGTCAGAGGCAAACACAGCGGCAATACAAGCAATACTATATAATCGAATTGGGGATATCGGTTTCGTATTATCTATAGCATGATTCTTAAAACACTCAAACTCATGGGAACTACAACAACTCTTCATACTTAACCAAACTACCAGCTACCTCCCTCTGCTAGGATTAATTCTAGCTGCAGCTGGGAAATCAGCACAATTTGGCCTCCACCCATGACTACCATCAGCCATAGAAGGCCCTACACCAGTATCAGCATTACTCCACTCCAGCACAATAGTTGTAGCTGGTGTGTTTCTTCTAGTACGATTCCACCCATTACTGGAAAATCACCCATCAATGCAAACCACCATCCTATGCCTAGGAGCCCTAACCACCCTGTTTACAGCAATCTGCGCTTTAACACAAAACGACATTAAAAAAATTATCGCTTTCTCTACCTCTAGCCAACTAGGCCTTATAATAGTAACAATTGGCATTAACCAACCACACCTAGCCTTCTTTCATATCTGCACGCATGCTTTCTTTAAAGCAATATTATTCTTATGCTCCGGATCTATTATCCACAATCTAAACGATGAGCAAGACATTCGAAAAATAGGAGGCCTCTTCAAAACCCTACCACTCACATCCTCCGCACTAACAATCGGAACATTAGCACTAACTGGAACTCCATTCCTAACAGGTTTTTATTCCAAAGACCTTATTATTGAGTCCGCTAACACGTCGTACACCAACGCCTGAGCCCTATTAACTACTCTCATTGCCACTTCCCTAACAGCTGTCTACAGTACTCGCATCATCTTCTTCGCCCTTATAGGCCAACCACGTTTCCTCCCTATATCGCCAATCAATGAAAATATCCCTACCCTGAACAATTCAATTAAACGACTACTAATCGGTAGCATTTTTGCCGGATTCTTAATTACTAACAACATAAACCCCACCAGCATCCAACAAATAACCATACCATGATTTATTAAACTAGCAGCATTAATCGTTACTATTTCAGGATTTATAATGGCCATAGAACTTAACAATATATCACTGTACTTTAAATTTAAAACTACCTCAAAATACATAAAATTCTCTAATATGCTAGGATACTTTCCCCAAGTAACCCACCGACTTATTCCGAATATAAACCTTATTATAAGCCAAAAATTAGCCTCCTCACTGTTAGACAACACCTGACTAGAAAAATTAACACCCAAATTTATCTCTATAATTCAACTAACCATATCAACTTTAACCTCAAGTCAAAAAGGATTAATTAAACTATACTTTTTATCTTTCCTTCTATCAACCCTAGTACTACTAATAATTATATTTTAATTGCCACGAGTAATCTCAATAGCAATAAAAATACTAACAAACAATGACCAACCAGCTACAACTACTAGTCAACTCCCATAACTATACAAAGCAGCCACACCTATAGAATCTTCACGAACCAGGCCAACATCATCAGTCTCAAATAAGACTCAATCCTCGAGCCCATTAAAATTAATAACAACTTCAACACCATCATAGACTTCCATTAATAAGATTAAAATAATCTCTAAGATAATTCCAGATAATAAAATACTTCAAGATAAAATATCTGAATTCCACGTCTCAGGATACTCCTCCGTGGCCATAGCTGTAGTATAACCAAAAACAACCAACATCCCACCCAAATATACCAGAAATACCATTAAACCCAAAAATGAACCACCAAAATACAATACAATCCCACAACCCACTCCACCACTCAAAATCAACCCTAAACCTCCATAGATTGGAGAAGGCTTTAGAGCAACCCCTAAAAAGCCAAAAACAAAAGCTAAACTTAGTAAAAGTAAAGTAAATGTCATAATTTTTACATGGAGTCTAGACCATGACCAATGACATGAAAAATCATCGTTGTAATTCAACTATAAAAACATCCTAATGAAAAATATCCGAAAAACACACCCGCTAATTAAAATTATTAACCATTCATTCATTGACTTACCAACACCCTCTAATATTTCAGCATGATGAAACTTCGGCTCGCTACTAGGAGTATGCCTAGGAATTCAAATCCTAACAGGCCTATTTCTCGCGATACACTACACCTCTGATACTTTAACAGCATTCTCTTCAGTAACCCACATTTGCCGCGATGTTAATTATGGCTGATTGATCCGCTATATACACGCTAACGGAGCATCAATGTTTTTTATTTGCCTATTCCTTCACGTAGGACGCGGAATTTACTATGGGTCATACCTATACACCGAAACATGAAATATTGGAATTATTCTCCTGTTCGCAGTTATGGCAACTGCTTTCATAGGGTATGTTCTTCCATGAGGACAAATATCTTTTTGAGGGGCTACAGTAATTACAAATCTCCTGTCCGCCATCCCCTACATCGGAACAACATTAGTAGAGTGAATCTGAGGAGGCTTCTCCGTAGACAAAGCAACCCTAACACGATTCTTCGCATTCCACTTCATTCTCCCATTCATCATTACTGCCTTAGTAATAGTGCACCTCTTATTTCTACACGAAACAGGATCTAACAACCCCTCAGGGATTAACTCTGACTCAGATAAAATTCCGTTTCATCCTTACTTTACTATTAAAGATATTTTAGGCTTTCTTCTCCTAATCTCATTAATAATGTCTCTAGTATTATTCTCCCCAGATCTCTTAGGAGACCCAGACAACTACACACCAGCAAACCCTCTAAACACACCCCCACATATTAAACCAGAATGATACTTCTTATTCGCATATGCCATCCTACGATCCATTCCTAACAAACTAGGAGGAGTATTAGCCCTAGTATTCTCTATCCTAATTCTAGCTTTATTCCCACTTCTACAACTCTCCAAACAACGAAGCATAATATTCCGACCAGTCAGCCAATGTGTATTCTGAATTCTGACAGCTGACCTCCTAACTCTAACCTGAATCGGTGGACAACCAGTCGAACACCCATTTATTATCATCGGTCAGGTAGCATCTATTCTCTACTTCTTAAATATCCTAGTTATACTCCCTATAGCTAGTCTACTAGAGAATAAACTTTTAAAATGAAGAGCTCTGATAGTATAATACCAATTACTCTGGTCTTGTAAACCAGCAATGAGATAGACATTCTCTCAGAACAAATCAAAGAAGAAGCACTAGCCCCACCATCGGCACCCAAAGCCGAGATTCTACTTTTAAACTATTCTTTGATAGTATTCACTATTTTAATTGACTGGAATCTCCCTATGTCAACACAAACATAAATTAAAAAAGTCTTATGTACTTCGTGCATTAATGCTCGACCCCATTAATAATGTACAACCACATAAAATGTAAAATCTTACATAAACCATAACATGTTTTATCCACATTTAAACTACCTTCCACACGAATATCCAACAGAACTATTAATACAAGACTCACTATAGATCATAACACCAATACTGACATAACACCCTATCAACACGTATATCCCTAACAATTAACAACCCTTAAAGAGACATATACATCACATTATTAATCGTACATAGGACATAACACTATTAATCGGACATAGGACATTAATCCCTTAATCGTACATTAGCACATCCAAGTCATAAACCTCTCTCTTCCAAATGACTATCCACTCCCGAATTTGGTCCCTTAATCTACCATCCTCCGTGAAATCATCAACCCGCTCGGGTAATGCCCCTCTTCTCGCTCCGGGCCCATACGTCCTGGGGGTTTCTATAATGAAACTATACCTGGCATCTGGTTCTTGCTTCAGGGCCATAAACCTAAGATCGTCCACACGTTCCCCTTAAATAAGACATCTCGATGGATTAATTACTAATCACCCCATGCTCACACATAACTGTGGTGTCATGCATTTGGTAGTTTTTTATTTGGGGGTTAAGCTTCACCTGAGCCTCCCGGCGTTGGTGTCCACACCATTAAATCCTGTAGAACCTCCAGTCCACTATGAATATTCCTCTTTAGATATTCATGTTATCGCTTTCGTTTAATGCTTGCTAGACATAAAATAATTTAATACACAATTTGACTAGAAATCACAAAAATGAGTTCATTTGCAAAATTTTTTTTTTTCTTTCTTTATGTATTCATGCAAATTTACGCACACATGTTAGTACTAATTTTACAACAGCTTTAATTTTTTTCACACTACAAGGCCCCCCCCCCCAATCAATTAACCTAAATACAACTATACACCACCTAACCCACCAACTTGAACACCCCTACTGACACTCCATAATTACCAATTATATAACTTACATACAACTTTCTATGACCAATAAACACTAGAAGATTTCCACTCCACAGAGTAGAAATCCCTATCAAATCTTAACAGACAATAAAACAACTTA